AAAGATGTTTTTGTTAAACAGGCGGACATAAATTTTGCCTAATTCCTAAAAAGCAATTAACACACAGTCACTATACAACACAATAAATACAATTTACTAATTACACAATAATTACTAAGTAAACCAAAATAACAACAAACATTTCAATAAACAATTTAAATAAAATAAAATAAAAAAAAGAATAAATAAAATTTTAACATAATCAAATAGAAAATCACCATAAAATCCACAAAACTAAATTAATAATAAGCCAATTATAAAAATAAAATAAGGAGCTAATCCCCCTTAATCTTAACATCAAATAAAAATAAATGAATCAATAACAAAAATTAAATAAAATGCATGAATTAAATTCATTTCTTGAAAAACCAGAAACCACTAAAGACGAATAACATTTCACTTCCAACCACTTATTATTAATACTAATAAAACAGTAACTAACATAAGCCATTAACTCCTTTAAAATCGGGAAATAAAAATAAATAATAAAATTCAATGAACCCTGATACACAAGGTACGACAAACAAAATCAACTTCCAAAAAAACATTTACCCATTTCAACCCTTCACAGTACAAATAAACTATAGTAAAATAATTAAATCAAAACAATACAACAACAAAATAATATTTTAATTAACAAATAAATATAATCAACAAAATTAAAACAAGACAATCAGCATAATCAGATCATGTCGAATTGCACGACATAACAATTCAGTGTAAATGAAAACTCAACTAATAGATATGATCTGATATCAATCCAGCTGCACCTTCCGGTACAACCACTTTGTTACGACTTATCTCATTATAAAACAAACGAGAGCGACGGGCGATGTGTACATATCTCAGAACCAATTATCATAATAACAATCTACAAATTATTACAACTAAATCCAATTTCATGCCAATATTAAAATTAACAATCCATAAACAAATACCAATGTAATCCATCATTCCACTTAAAAACAAGCTGCACCTTGACCTGAAATATATCAAAATAAAGAAACCAGAAAATTAAATTAACCCCTAAAAAGATAATCAATAAACGGCGGTATACAAACCAAAATCAAATAAGTAAGGTCCAACGTGGACTATCGATAACGAGACAGATTCCTCTAGACGGAATGAGATACCGCCAAATTCTTTAAGTTTCAAGAACATAACTAATACTACTCAGGTACCAAACCTTAACATTCTAAAATAATAGGGTATCTAATCCTAGTCTAAAAATAAAATTTCGTAGCCTCCAAATATAAATACAAGACAAACAAAAACAATAAAAATTTCACCTAAAATTTATCCAAACAAAATCAATAAAAATAAAAATTTAACTACCTTTAATACCAAACCCATTCAAACGCTTCCAAGGTATAACCGCGGCTGCTGGCACAAAATTTAACCGAAACTAAAATGAATTACTAGATACAAGAATACTTGACCAACCAATAATAACTAATGAGAAATACAAATAATAAACCCCTGATCCATTTAGAACCATCAAAGAAACTCACGCACACACTTACATATAAAATAAACAAAAACTGAACGAAAAAGCAAGAATAAAACTCTTCTTCTCACTAATACATAAAGCAACATGGGTCAAACAAAAAATAATCTAATAATAAACCTTATAGATAAAAACATTAAGCAACACATTATGAACACGTATCTTCCCTGCACAATTATTCAACCTTGCCTAACTATACTTCATTTAATTGTTCCGCTTGCCC